ACTAGCATTCGTATGGAAGATTTTCTTTTCCAAAGGAAATCCCCGAGTATATGAAAGAGTGAAAAAGTGCTTTCGTTGTTGTGGAATAAGAAGCCTTCGTATCTTAATGCACGTATTGAATTTATTCGCAGCTATTAGACCGGGATCCACTTTTTTGGGAATATGAGTCGACGCAATAACAAGAATATTGCTATTGGAGGATCTTTCACAATCCCTGGAGAGATGGTTCACTAATAGACCGAGGGATAAGTAATTCGACGCATCCAGAGACAGATCATGAATGTTTGGAATCCATAGTATGCAAGGAGACATTGCTTTTGCTAATTCGAGTTGAAAGGTGATATAAAAGCGGTCTACCATATCCACCTCCTCATTCGTCATAGTTAGCAGCTCCCCATCAATATCAATATCCTCACTATCCTCACTATCATCAATATCCTCAATATCCTCACTATGATGAGTATGATGAGCACCACTATTATCAAAAATATCCTCACCATCACTATCATCATAAATATCCTCAAAAAATTGAGGCCTTTCATCCAGGAACTTGTTCGGAACTACTGTAATGAAAGGAAGATAGGAGTTTGTCGCTAGGTATTTGACCAAATAGGATCGTCCAGTTCCTATAGAACCTATCACTAAAATACCCCTAGAGGGGGATAGGCCTAAGCGGAGTGAAAAGGGTTTTCCATGAGATGGGAAATGAAAACTATTAGCCCCAAACGAGGTTTGTGAATAAGTGATTGTCTGATAATGCGCAAGGAATACTCGTCTTTCTGCTAAAGAGGGTCTATGAAACTCATAATTCATTAGATACTTTTTATGAATGTCAACTAAGTATCGTAAGTAAACCGATCCTGGTTGTTCAATCATTTGATAACTAGAACCATTCTTTGATAAATGATCACTATCAGTCAGACTCCATAGAATTTTATCAATCCTTTTTTCTTTCCTTAAGATGGAGAACTGAACCAAGAATTCTCTTTCGGCATCATCAATCGAATCAGTATTCGCGACCCAGGATTCGATCTTATCATCAATCCAACCACTGTTCACATTTTTTCTTTTTCTTAGTAATGAATAGATCTCTTTACTTGTACGACTTAGATGTCTCGTATTTCTCGAAAAAGTGATTCGATTGATGGGATTGGGTATGATACTTAGGAAATCGATGATATCAATGAGATTGATATTCCAATATTTCTTCTTAGAAGGTATTGATTTGACCCCATAAGCGGGACCACCACCCGATAGCATCTTGCCGCCAAAAGCCCGTATTTCTTCTAGAAAATATCCTAAAGCAGCTAGAAAGAGATTCTTTAACCAGAAAGAATTCAGTTCAGATGTAGGATACCTATCCAGAAGTTTTCGCAACTCAATCATGTATGATGGAATCATCAAAGATTTGATCTTTTCCAACTCTGTCTGTAACTCCCTAGAGGCTCGGGAAACAACGAGAAGATGTCTACGAACGATATATCCAGCAACAAGAAGAAGGAAAAGGATTGAATAGAGCAACTCCCGAACATTTGGTGATCCCGGAAATTCCCATATCAATGAAACGGGTGACTCATTATCTCGACGAAGCATTTCTTCGGACAGAAGAAGATTATGTAAACACTTACTCGAAATCTCGCTTATCAGATTCCTTTGTGGAAGAAGAATCTCCCGCAATTTGTTCTGAAGAATTGGCCATGATATATCTATATCTAATCTATCTATAATATCTTCAAAAAGGGATAACAATTTTTGACTGCTACTTAGTATCGCTATCCTCAATAGGTCTGAATTATATACTTTTTTGAAAGTATCTAAAAGAATGAAATTGAGATATTTGTACCCTGTCGAAGTAAAGAACCATGGCATATATGTTTGAAACATATTTGAGAGAGTTGAAAAAGCACTATAGGTTCTATACATCTGCCCTTCCTCAACGCATTTATTTAGATAAAGACTCCGTTTTTTCCTCTTTTCGGATGGTAATAAATATTTCTCAGAGTCAATCAAACCCATCTTTGAATTGAAATTGAGAAACTGATGCAAGTTCTTCCCTTCTGAATCAGATGGATTCATATCTGAAAGAGCTTGACAATAAATTCTTTCAAAATTGACTAATTGTCCCTCTCTTAGAGGTGTTCCAAAAATGTCTGCGATCGAGTAAAGAGCTCTACGAACGAATGGAGCGGATCGAATTGGAAAATGAAAAGATTTGTCCAAGTTATCCGGTTCGGCACCACTCGGCGGAAAATTCTTAGGTATGCATATCTTAGATACCTGTGACTCGATCGGTGAAATAGTATCTTTTTCCAAAAAAACATCTTTTTTTTTACCGACGTGCAAAGAAAATATTTTGTTGCGAATGAAAAAGATATTGAGGAATTGTCCATACGTAAGATCATAATTATTGATAGGGGTCCTTTCCACATAAAAAGGGAATCCTTTGTTACAATAGAACCAGAAGTGATGTGGATTATTCAAGAATCGAAGTCGATTTGCTTTATAAAAAGAGGATATCAATGAACTTCTATGAAATGGTTTCACGGGATTCAGCCAATTGTCTCGATCGTGGGATATCATTGAGAAATAGGAATCGGTCTTCTCAAAAGATTTCCTGCGATTTTTTCTAGTATGGAATGAGTCAATCATCCACTTCGGTATCTTATTGAACAAAAACGGTGATACTCTTCCTCCATTGATCAAGAATTTCGATTTTTGGGAAGTATCATGATCATCCAATAAGAAGGGTTTCAATTTATTCAAATGAACGATTTGAAGACCTATTGATTCTAACAACTGATTGAAGCGTTGATCAGTTGGACCCTTCAACTCATAGATGTGGATCTCGGACCTATGAATGGGGCTATTCCCGATACTCACAAAGAAAAAAGGAAGTGACCTAAACAAAAAGAAAAGAAGCGACTTGGACAAATTGGACAAATAGGACAAAAGGGGAAGTAACTTCGACAAAAGGAAACGAAGTGACTTAGAAGGATCTTTTTTGTCGAAAAATTCCGACCAATACCAATCAATTTTTTCGATAACCTCAGACCAATCAATCAAATATTGATTAATACCTAATCGATCGAAGACTACTTGAAAACGGCTCTTCTGCTCAGAAACGAAATGTTCCAAATCCTCCTGGAAACTCTTGCTCCCATTGGACCATTTGTATCTATATGCATCAGGATCCCGATTCATGGATCTCTCGCTTCGAGAAATAAGAGGATCGAACCATTTCTTATGACTCTTTTTCAAATTCGATAAATGTTGGTTGATCGTAAATTTCCTTTGAGTTCTCTGATTCAGAGTATCATTTCCTATTTGATCCCTTTGAATTCCGTATTCGAAGTTGCAATCGGATCTATTCATTAAAAAGAATCGATTTGATACATTTCTTATGTACCCATGGATGCTATATTGGATTGGAATCAGATTTTGGATCAATCTATGTTGATTGAATGCCTTCAGTATGGTGTTGATAGCAAATACCACTCTTTTTGGTTTTGGATCTTCCAAAGCATTCCCGCAGGAGATCTGGACCCCTTTTTTTCTGATCCTTCGATAAAAAGATTCATTTTCTTCAGAAAACATAGGAGGTAGAACCAATAAAGATTTCTTTGTCGATTCATCCCTGGAGTTGAATACCTCGTTCAAGAATTTTTTTTGATCCAATCCGCAGGAATCAATAGAAAAGGCAAAACCCTTATGATACACCAGATCCGGCTCGGTTATTGATAGAGTGAATAGATCTGCCACTCCTTGAAATCTCTCTTCTGATTCAAAATCGTGGCGCCCCACGTATCCTCCCCTCTTCCGGTCATGGAATAGATGAAATAAATCAAAAAATGGATTTTGGTTCAAGAATGAAATCTTGTTGGAACTGCCCATATCCGGTTCATCCTTCGGAACCCTATCACATCCCGGATTTGATGCAATAGGATGAATTGTGACGGTATTTTGTAAATACGCAATTATCTTGAATATATCAATGATTTCTTTTTTTTCCGATCGCCGGGATGGGACAAAAGAAAGATCTTGTTGTTTCTTCAATAATTTCTGATCTCTGGTGGACCTCTTAGTAGGATTCGAACCCAGATGAAGTTCTGACCATCTGTCAGAGAAAAAAGAACGAATTGATCTTGTAGGATTCCCAAGAAATTCTTCGATTTCTTCCGGAAGCGGATGATTATTCATCTGCTTCTCACGTTCCGTGAATAGCCGGGACATTGAGGAATCTCCAGAAAGGCTTTTCGGGAATCGGTCTGATTCTATCTCTGCTCCTTCCGTTTGAAGAAAGGAAGGATCCCAAAGAATCGACCCTTCTTTTTGAATCTCTCTTTGATTGATCCATGTGTGATATTCCGAATCCTTATTACGAATGGAATCGAAATGATCTATGGATTGATCAAAAGATCCTTTCAATTGGCTAGAATCCCTTACTTGAACGAAATTAGATCTTGTGGAATCATATTGCATATTTGACGATACATTCCATACCTTGCTAAACAAGCGAAAAAACCGATCCTTGTTTATCAACCACACATTGTCTAAGCAAATCCAATTCTCTCTCGACACCTTCCTAAAGAAATCTGATTCGTGCGGATTCTTCTTCCAACTAACGAAGAGATCTTGGCGGAATTGCCACATATGAAATTGAATACAATTTTGCAGCAAAGAAATACCACACTTGTTTCTCGAGAAGAGATGGGAAAGATGCTCAATATCATTTGATTGAATAGTTGACCCAGCTCCTTGTTGTTTGAAGAAACCCTCCACTTCAATTGGTCTTTTTTCACGAAAAGAAGACATAAGATAACAAATCCAGTGTTTCACTAAGATTTCAAATAGCTGTCCCGAATTCAAGTTGATTATGTTTCGCTTATTTCTCGGAGAAAGACGATCAAACAATTCCCAATCATGGTCCTTGCGGATCCGATCATCCGTATAGGAAACAAAAGAAGACTCCAGATATTTGATATCTTTCTCTTTGAATGAGATCTCAATTACAGCCAGGGTTTCATTAGATATCTTACAAATAGAATCCCTCTTTTTTCCGACCCGGTTCCTCCACCACCGCGAACCCCAGTTAGATTCAGGCATGATACACTTTTTCGTTTTAGTTATTGGGAGAACCCAAGTACTCTCTTTCGGATCCATGAAACAACTCTCAGAGATCTTTTTCCCTTTTGGAAGATACAGGAGCGAAACAATCAACCTATTGATAGACCCAAAAGATTTTTCCAATGGAGCATTTCTGGGTCCAAAGGAATTCCTAGGCAGAAGCCCCATCAAATATAGATTTTTTCTTTCGACCATTTCTCGATTATGCATGCGATAGAGAAGGACCACTACTACAAGCAGTACTAGACCTTTGGTCGTCAATACTGCACCTTTGACTAGACCCTTGATCGTCAGTACTGCCCCTTTGATCGTGAAATACCGATTGCTTCTTGACCCCTGTGAATCGCGTGAGAGTAAACTCCTCCAAATTAGGGGGTCGAAGAGTTTCATAAAACGTTCTTGCTCGAAAAAAATAGAAACGATAGTTCTAACTGAATCGACTTGGGTCCACGAATCTAACAAATCGTGAGAGTTCTTGACCTCTCTTAACATCTCTCTCAATTCGAAGATCCAGGGTTGAAATGGATCTTGTTGTGAAATTTTATGCTTCATTTTGAGTGCCTCCCCATTATAAATATTGAATATAAAGTAAAAGAAAATAGGTTTCCATTTCTTTAGGTAATCTCCGATACGATAGTTCTTTCTTCTATGATATTTCTTTATGATATTTCTTTTACAATATTTCTTTCTTTATTCTATGATAATCCCCCTTATGCATCCATGGCTGAATGGTTAAAGCGCCCAACTCATAATTGGCAAATTTGCGGGTTCAATTCCTGCTGGATGCACGACAACGGGAATGTTCAATACGTCTATTGGAATTGGCTTTGTATCAATGGAATCTCATCATCCATACCAATTCGTTATGTGTTATGTATGGTATATTCATATCATAAGTATAGAAACAGTTAGAGGGAGAATTCTTATCGAAACTGGAACTCATAGGGAAGAAAATAGATTTATGGATAAAATTCAATATGCAGTATTTACAGAAAAAACTGTTCGGTTATTGAGGAAGAATCAATATACTTCTAATGTCGAATCAAAGTCAACTAGGACAGAAATAAAGCGTTGGGTCGAACTCTTTTTTGGTGTCAAGGTAATAGCTATGAATAGTCATCGAATCCCGGGAAAGAGTCGAAGAAGGAGACCCCTTAGAGGGCATAAAATGCATTACAAACGTATGATTATTACGCTTCAAGCGGGTTATTCTATTCCATCTATTAGCTTAGAAAGAAAAGAAATGAATTTCACTCAAAATACTTCATAACACGGCGATACATTTATATAAAACTTCTACCCCGAACACGCGAAATGCAACTGTTGGAATTCAAGTGAAATCCAATCCACGAAACAATTTGATCTCTGGACAGCGTCGTTGTGGTAAAGGTCGTAATGCCAGAGGAATCATTACCTCAAGGCATAGAGGGGGAGGTCATAAACGTCTATACCGTAAAATAGATTTTCAACGAAATAAAAAAGACATATCTGGTAGAATCGTAACCATAGAATACGACCCTAATCGAAATGCATACATTTGTCTCATACACTATGGGGATGGTGAGAAGAGATATATTTTACATCCCAGGGGGGCTCTAATTGGGGATACCATTCTTTCTGGTACAGAAGTTCCTATCTCAATGGGAAATGCCCTACCTTTGAGTGCGGTTTGAACTATTAATTTACGTAATTGGAAGTAACCAATTAGGTTTACGACGAAACCTAGAAATCGATCACCCACCCAAATTGAGTACCTCTACGGGATAGACCTCAACAGAAAACTGAAGAGTAACAACAGCAAGTGATTGAGTTCAGTAGTTCCTTATAGAAAATTATTGACTCTAGAGATATGGTAATATGGAGAAAACATAATTGTTTGAAGCACCGACAGAACCGGAAGCGCCCCTTGTTTCAAAGAGAGGAGGACGAGTTATTCACATTTCATTTGATGGTCAGAGGCGAATTGAAAGCCAAGCATTGAGAATTCGACCCCCGGGGGAAAAGTAGAGATGTCTCCTACGTTACCTGAAATATGTGAAAGTTTTGACGTAATTTGATAGAGTCATTCGGTCTGAGTGCTACATGAAAAACATAAGCCAGATGAAGGAACAGAGAGACCTAGGATGTAGAAGATCATAACATGAGTGATTCGATTCGGCAGATTTTTGGACTCCTTTATCTCAACTCCTATGGTACTTCATCATACGATTTATATAAGATAGGATCCATCTACCTAGATATCATCACATACATCCAGAAAGCCGTATGCTTTGGAAGAGGCTTGTACAGTTTGGGAAGGGATTTTGATTGATCAATAGGAAGAATCTACTTCAACCGATATGCCCTTAGGCACGGCCATACATAACATCGAAATCACACTTGGAAAGGGGGGACAATTAGCGCGAGCTGCGGGTGCTGTAGCGAAACTGATAGCAAAAGAGGGTAAATCAGCCACACTAAAATTACCATCTGGAGAGGTCCGTTTGATATCCAAAAACTGTTCAGCAACAGTCGGACAAGTGGGTAATGTTGGGGTGAACCAGAAAAAATTAGGTAGAGCCGGATCTAAGCGTTGGCTAGGCAAGCGTCCTGTAGTAAGAGGGGTCGTTATGAACCCCGTAGACCATCCCCACGGGGGTGGGGAAGGGAGGGCCCCGATTGGTAGAAAAAAACCCACAACCCCTTGGGGTTATCCTGCGCTTGGAAGAAGAAGTAGAAAAAGGAATAGATATAGTGATAGTTTGATTCTTCGTCGCCGTAGTAAATAGGAGAACATTGAAAATCAAAATTGAAAATCAAATAGGTCTCTTTGTCCTTACAAAATAAAATAAAGTCTTTACAAAAAAAAAGATAGGAGTAAGTAGCCGTGACACGTTTACTAAAAAAAAATCCTTTTGTAGCTAATCATTTATTGAGAAAAATTGAGAAGCTCAACATAAGGGCAGAAAAAGAAATAATCATAACTTGGTCCCGGGCATCTACCATTATACCCATAATGATCGGCCATACAATTGCTATTCATAATGGAAAAGAGCATTTGCCTATTTATATAACAGATAGTATGGTAGGTCACAAATTGGGAGAATTCGCACCTACTCTGACTTTCCGGGGGCATACGAGAAGTGATAAAAAATCTCGTCGTTAATGTTAATAAAGTGAATATAGGTGCTCATCCTTTATTGATGAGAGGTGAACCTTATGATAAAGATAGAACCAGAGGTAGAAGTATACGCCTTAGGTCAACATATACCTATGTCTGCTCACAAAGCGCGAAGAGTAATTGATCAGATTCGGGGGCGCCTCTATGACGAAACACTTATGATACTAGAACTCATGCCGTATCGAGCACGTTATCCGATTTTTCAATTAGTTTCTTCCGCTGCAGCAAATGCTGCTCACAATCGGGGTTTCAACAAAACGTCTTTAATTATTAGTCAAGCCGAAGTGAACGAGGGTACTATTGTGAAAAAGTTAAAACCTCGAGCTAAAGGACATAGTTATCCGATAAAAAGGCCTACCTGCCATATAACTATTGTATTGCACGATATATCCAAAGAGAGAAAGTTTGCCATATGGTCAAAAAAAGGGGGATGGATATATAAAGAGCTGTTTATAGATATTCAAGAGAGGTATCACTATATGCTATACAATATGATAAATCAGGACAGAATGATATGGGCTAATAGCAAGCGCGAGGCCATATGGGACAAAAAATAAATCCACTAGGTTTCAGGCTTGGTACAAGCCAAAGCCATCATTCCCTTTGGTTTGAACAACCAAAATATTATTTTGAGGGACTCCAGGAAGATAAAAAAATACGGGATTATATTCAGAATTTTTTACAAGAAAATATGAGAATATCCGCCGGTGTCGAGGGAATTGGACGTATAGAGATTCAAAAAGGCATCGACCTTATCCAGGTCATTATATATATGGGATTCCCAAACTTATTAAAAGAGGAGAAATCTCAAGCAATTAAAGAATTACAGAGCAATGTACAAACAATATGTAACTCTCTCAATTCTCTAAACCGAAAAGTTAACATTGCAATAATAAGAATTAAAGAACCTTATGGACACCCTAAAATTCTTGCAGAATATCTAGCCGAACAATTAAAGAATAGAGTTCCTTTTCGAAAGGCCATACAAAAGGCTATTGAATTAACTGAAAAAACAGGGACAAAGGGAATTCAAATCCAAATCGCAGGACGTATTGAAGGAAACGAAATTGCACGTGTCGAATGGATTAGAAAAGGTAGGGTTCCCCTGCAAACCATTCGAGCGAAAATTGACTATTGTTCCTATACAGTTCGAACTATTTATGGAGCACTGGGCATCAAAATTTGGATATTTACAGACGAGCGGTAATGGCCCTTTGATTATCTTTACCTTCTATCCAATCTATCTGGAAATGAAAGAAAGAATGGAACACAAAAATAATGGAGGAGTTTGTTATTTTTTCGTTCAATAAAAAAAAAACAGAGAAATTAGAATTCTTCGAGTCTAATTTGAATTCTAAAGGGGTTTTGAATAAAAAATTGATTGAATTTTTGGTAGAATTGCTATGCTTAGTGTGTGACTCGTTGGTTTTTTTTTGAGATTTAGATTAGGATTAAAAGGGGGACTAGCCCGTAGTATCAACTAATAATTATAGAACTAATATAATAACCAACCCATTGCTTCCTATTATCTGGATCTAAGGAACCAGTCACTATATGATGAATCGATCATATCGTTGTAGCAACTGAAAAAAAAAAGATTTTTGACATAAGATACAAAAAGAAATCAATCAGATCAGAAAGTTGGAAAGCAAAAAGGGATACGGATAATATGGAAGGGTGAGAGAAAAAAAAAAAAAAGAAAATATTAATGATATATAATTCCAATATGATGTATGGTCTATGAATCATCTCATAAAAAAAAAGGCAATGTAATAAAGCATAGATATAGATTCGTCCAGAATTAGTAATTAGATTAGATGCATGCATCTAATTCATAAGAAAAAAAAAAAAAGAGCCCCGAGTCAATAAAGACTGAGGAGATTGGCTCAGGAACAAATGAAATTAGAAGCTCTATTGCAAAGTTTGGACCTAGCCATTAATTGAGAAGCGGTGGGAACGACAGAACCTGTGACTCCAAAGGATTCTATTGAAAACGAATCCTAATGATTCATTGGGTGGGATGGCGGAACGAACCAAGAATCAATTCATTTATTCTGAGAGGTCATGGGATGACCCTACGAATAAAAGATATAATAGATTAAAAGAGTCAATATTCGCCCGCGAAAGATTATTGGAATTATTGCTAAGTTTTGGGCCGATTTCCTCAATCAATTTTCTTTTTTGCATTATACTTTAATAAAAAACACAAAAAAAATATTTCATTTCAATAGAAATCAACTTCGAATTTTCTATACATAGACAAGCAGGGTATAACAATTTCTACGTGAGAGATTCGATCTCAAAAAATCCCCAGATTTCCTAATCATTAGCCCCGCAGAGCTTTGGTTCACATTTTGCTATTCCTAAGCTAGATTGACGAGCCAACTATTCAAGCCGTCTCTCTTCTTATGAGCTCGGCGAAAGCTAAATGATATGGGCAGACTCTGGTATCAAGAATTTTTGGTAATTTTTTTTTTTTTTCTCGTTTCATTCGCGAGGAGCTGGATGAGAAGAAACTCTCATGTCCGGTTCTGCAGTAGAGATGGCATTGAGAAAGAACCATCAACTATAACCCCAAAAGAACCAGATTCCGTAAACAACATAGAGGAAGAATGAAGGGAATAGCTTCTCGAGGCAATCGTATTTGTTTCGGTAGATACGCTCTTCAGGCACTTGAACCTGCTTGGATTACATCTAGACAAATAGAAGCGGGCCGAAAATCAATGACACGATATGCGCGTCGTGGTGGAAAAATATGGATACGTATATTTCCCGACAAACCTGTTACAGTAAGACCCACCGAAACACGCATGGGTTCGGGGAAAGGCTCTCCCGAATTTTGGGTATCTGTTGTTAAACCAGGTCAAATACTTTATGAAATGGGCGGAATATCAGAAATGGTAGCCAGAGAAGCGATTACAATAGCTGCGTCCAAAATGCCTATACAAACACAATTCATTATTGCGGGATCGGAATGTGTAACCAAAATAAAGGGACCTTCGTGATGAAAAAACAACTTAGGTTTTTTACTTTTTTTATGAACAAAAAATATTTCTTCCTTTTTTTTCATGCAAAGGGCAAAGAAAAAAAATGATTCAAACTCAAACCCATTTAAATGTAGCAGACAACAGCGGGGCTAGAGAATTAATGTGTATTCGAATCATAGGAGCTAGTAATCGACGATATGCTCATATCGGTGACGTTGTTGTTGCTGTAATCAAAGAAGCAGTTCCCCACACGTCTCTACAAAGATCAGAAGTGATCAGAGCTGTAATTGTCCGTACACGTAAAGAACTCAAACGTGACAACGGTATGATAATAAAATATGATGATAATGCGGCAGTTGTCATTGACAAAGAAGGAAATCCAAAAGGAACTCGAGTTTTTGGTGCGATCGCTCGGGAATTGAGACAGTTGAATTTTACGAAAATAGTTTCATTAGCTCCTGAAGTATTATAAATACCTACTATTACTACTAGATGAGACTATGATTTAGTAGGGTATCTGAAAAAGATTCAACGAAAATGACTTGACTTTGTAGAATTGATTAGTAGATTGTGTCTCACGCATATACCTTAAAAAAAAAAAAAAAGAAAGTAGAACATGTTGATTAGATGAAAATTCGGAGGCACTAATAATTTGAGTCATGGGCAAGGATACTATTGCAGACCTAATAACGGCTATACGGAATGCTGACATGGATAAAAAGAGAACGGTTCGAGTTGCATCTACGAAAATTACCGAAACCATTGTGAAAATACTTCTACAAGAAGGCTTTATTGAAAATGTAAGAACACATCGAGAAAGTCATAAAAATTTCTTGGTTTCAACGCTGCGACATAGAAGAAATAGGAAAGGCCCATATAGAACTATTTTAAAACGTATTAGTCGACCCGGCCTACGAATCTATTCCCACTATCACAAAATTCCTAGGATTTTAGGAGGGATGGGGATTGTAATTCTTTCCACTTCTCGAGGTATAATGACAGACCGAGAGACTCGATTAGAAAGAATAGGGGGAGAAATTTTGTGTTATATATGGTAATCTTTCTGGTATCCGCGGATAAGGAACTCCCTAACTTAAAACTTAAGTTTTTTTTTTGAAAAAAGGGATAGGTATATAGAATGAAAGAAAAAAAAATCGACTTACCAAGGTTTAATCACTGAATCACTTGAAAATGGTATATTTCGAATTCATTGTAGATAATGAAGATCTGATCCTGGGTTATCTTTCAGGAAGGATACGAGGTACTTTTATACGAACACTACCGGGGGATAGGATCAAAATTAACATAAATAGTTATGATTGAACGAGGGGACACATAATTTATAGACTCAGGAATAAAGATTCAAACGATTAGGCGGCTCTCGAAGATCCCGTTCGTTGGAACACAATTCGAAGTTCAAAATACATTTCAAGAAACTTATTTTCTTCTAAAGAGTAGATTCCTAATCCAGGCAAGGAAAAAGAAATTATGAAAATAAGGGCCTCTGTGCGTAAAATTTGTGACAAATGTCGACTAATCCGTAGGCGGGGCCGAATTATAGTAATTTGTTCCAATCCTAGGCATAAACAGAGGCAGGGATAATCTTTCTAAAAAAAGACTCTACAAGGTACCCAATGCACAAATGAAAGGATCTGTTTTGACATGAAATGGATATCTCCGTATATCTCTGACTCATATTTATGAGATGATAAAATATGGCAAAACCCATACCAAGACCAAGAATTGGTTCGCGTAGGAATGGACGCATTGGTTCACGTAAGAGTGGACGTAGAATACCAAAAGGAATTATTCATATTCAAGCGGGTTTCAACAATACCATTGTAACGGTTACAGATATACGGGGTCGGGTGATTTCGTGGTCCTCCGCCGGTACTTGTGGATTCAGGGGCCCAAGAAGAGGGACACCCTTTGCCGCTGAAACCGCGTCAAAACACGCTATTCGTAAACTAGTAGATCGGGGTATACAACGAGCCGAAGTCCGGGTAAAAGGACCAGGTCTCGGAAGAGAGGCAGCAGTACGAGCCATTGGTGTAAGTGGTATAAAATTCATGTCTATCAAAGACCTAACCCCTATCCCACACAATGGGTGTAGACCTCCTAAAAAAAGACGCATATAGAAACAAAAATTGAACATCTTTCAAGAGAAATAAATGATTCAATGATTTGATCAACAAATATTACTATGCTTCGAGAGGAAGTAGCAGTATCTACTCGGACACTACAGTGGAAGTGCGTTGAATCAAGAATAGACAGTAAGCGCTTTTATTATGCCCGTTTTGTTCTATCTCCGCTTATGAAAGGCCAAGCCGATACAATCGGCATCGCGATGCGAAGGGCTTTGCTTGGAGAAATAGAAGGAACATGTATAACACATGCAAAATCTGAAAAGATACCACACGAATATTCTACCATAGTCGGTATTGAAGAATCAGTACATGAAATTTTAATGAATTTGAAAGAAATTGTATTGGGCAGTAATCTCTATGGAACATGCGACGCATCTATTTGCGTCAAGGGCCCTGGAAACATAACAGCTAAAGACATCATCGCACCGCCTTTTGTGGAAATCATTGATACTACACAGCATATAGCTAGCCTGACAGAACCAATCAATTTGTGTATTGGATTACAAATCGAGAGGAATCGAGGATATCATATGAAAACACCAAATAACGCTCAAAAGGGAAGTTATCCTATAGATGCAGTATTCATGCCTGTTCGAAATACGAATCATAGTATCCATTCGTATGGAAATGAAAAAAATGAGATGCTTTTTCTCGAAATATGGACGAATGGAAGTTTAACTCCTAAAGAAGCACTTCATGAAGCCTCCCGTAATTTGATTGATTTATTTCTTCCTTTTCTACATGCGGAAGAACAAGACATAGATTTAGAGGACAATCAAAGGGGGGTTACTTTACCCTTTTTTACCTTTCATGATGGTTTGACTAAACTAAAAAAAAATGAAAAGGCGTTGAAATCTATTTTTATTGACCAACCAGAATTGCCTTCCAGGACCTATAATTGCCTCAAAAGGTCCAATATACATACATTATTAAACCTTTTGAATAAGAGCCAAGAGGATCTCCTGAAAATGAAACATTTTCGAATAGAAGATGTAAAAGAGATAGTGACCGTTCTACAAAAAAAAACATTTCGTAAAAAATTTCCCGAAGAATAAGCTTTCAATTTGAAAATGAAAAATCCGTTGGACAGATTTCCTCTTTTTTTTTATTTGTATTTTATTTTCTAAAGAAAAATTTCATCAATTTTGAGTCTTCAGTAAGATCTGTATATTCGGAATAGATCCAGAATTCTATTGAAAAAATCTTTGTATCTAGGGAAAATTCACTTTGAGGTGACTATTTCCTAGATACATGGGTTGTAGTATTTATTTTACGAAGGAATCAATTTGAAAAAGACCTAAAGTGAGAGATTTATCAATAGGTAATGTTGCTCCAATACCCAACCAAAGCGCTACTGCGGTACCAATCAAAAAGACGGTTGTAGCTACTGGACGACGAAACGGGTTTTGGAATTTATTAACGTTCTCCAAAAAAGGTACTGTTAATAATCCGGCGGGTACGGAAACCATTAAAAGAACTCCCAATAACTTATTGGGCACTGTACGGAGTATTTGAAAAACAGGAAAGAAGTACCATTCGGGTAATATTTCCAACGGGGTTGCAAATGGATCTGCTAGTTCACCAATCATTGACGGTTCTAGAACCGCTAAACCTACATTACATGCAATAGTACCCAAAATAACTACTGGAAATATATATAAAAGATCATTAGGCCATGCGGGTTCACCGTAATAATTATGACCCATCCCTTTCGCCAATTTAGCTCTTAATACAGGATCATTCAAATCAGGTTTCTTTGTTATTGGGATAGGTGAATTCTTATGAATCCATCCCCCGAAAGAACCGGACATGATAATTTTTCATCATCCGGCTCGAGCACAAATCAAAGGAATTAAATAGATCTATAGAAAATCTATATCTCATCCCTATCAACACATATATGACTCTAGCTAAGAAAAGATTTAACAGATACAATTTTCCAGAGTTGCAACTATCCCTTGAAAGAATTCTGTTTTGACAATTCAATTACAGGGAAATGCTCAATACCCAAGTAGGCTTACAAAATTGATTATGATCAAGTGCTTTTTGGGTCGTCTTATGCCTTGCTATTGGCGTTTCTCCCCAACATATTTTGAGTCGTCTTACGTACAAATACAAAGGATTTGCTTGTTACTAAATAGAGTTTAGGCCTGTGTTTTTTTCTTTAGATCCCCTGTTTTACTCCGATAGTATGATCGTGCGGAATCAATGCAGAGGGAATGAATACATTTCCATACTATACTAAATGAAATAAGTGAAATCAATAGAAAAGAGAATCTGAATCCTTGCACATTACTTATTCGACTTCGACTGGATCTTACAGAGCCTATTGATGTCATGTACGACATGATTCGGGTCTAATCATAGAAAAAGTTTTCCTCAGGCGAACCAGCCTATCCTATGCCTATGTGTGGCGCGGTGGTTGGAACAGAGACACATTTGCTTGTAAATTCCAATGTGGCAGATAAAATCATATATCTGCACGGGCCAATCAATAGTTCAAGTCGCACACTCCCATAATCCATATTCTCTTCGAAGAATCCACTTCAACTATTCAAATTCAAAAAAGTAAATATGATATTGGGGAGTTGAAGGGAAATATCCAACAAAATGTCTTATTTTTTTTTAATCCATATTTGTAGCAATGAAAAACTATTCTTCCTCCTCAAATACATAATTGATTAGCAATAACTAGGATCTATCTATCCTCTCTATCTCTATAAACTCTATACTATAAAGGACCAGAAATGCCTTGCTTACGTATCATTAAGAAGTGCATTAACATAAATACGGCCGTAAGAAGAGGTAATACAAAAGTGTGTAAACTATAAAAACGGGTCAAAGTAGATTGACCCACACTAGCGCTTCCACGTAATAACTCAACCAAAGGCGCTCCTATTACAGGAATAGCGTCAGGTACGCCTGTCACGATTTTGACTGCCCAAAAACCAATTTGATCCCAAGGTAAGGAATAGCCAGTTACACCAAAAGATGCGGTCAATACAGCAAGAACTACGCCTGTAACCCAAGTCAATTCGCGAGGTTTTTTAAATCCACCGGTGAGATACACACGAAATACGTGGAGGATCATCATTAGGACCATCATACTTGCTGACCATCGATGCACTGAGCGGATTAACCAACCAAAGTTAGCCTCAGTCATTATATATTGAACCGAGGTAAAAGCCTCGGTAACGGTTGGACGATAATAAAAGGTCATGGCAAACCCCGTAGCTACTTGTACTAAAAAACAAGTAAGCGTAATCCCTCCTAGACAATAAAATATGTTTACGTGAGGGGGAACATACTTACTAGTTATATCATCTGCAATCGCCTGAATTTCGAGACGCTCTTCAAACCAATCATATACTTTATTGAGATAGGTAAACCAAGGGAAATCCCCCTCCGAGAACTGTATATGAGAATTTCATCTCGTACAGCTCAAGCAAAAACACCCCCATACTGGCTGCAACAGATATCTAATAGGAAGTTTGAAACTTCTTCTTTGTACTCCGTCCAATCTTATCTGAAAAAAAAAAAAAAGGAAGAACCAAAATTAAGCTATTCTTTTCTTTCTTCTTTTGTGATGATAATGCCAAAATATCAAGTCAGCTCATTCATCTTTATGTTGATCATTCCAGGCCTCTTGAATTTTCTCTGTCTCTATTTTTTTTTTGTAGAATGAGAATCTAGATTTCTTGTTGTTTATTTTATAATTGATAGAAATTATCTTGTTGAGACCCTAGGAATCGGTTGAAACCTCAGATTCATACTAGAAACCACGATGATTGAATAAAGCCCTCAAGCTAGGTCCAAAGGCTCTCTGAGTAAGAACCATTAGAGAATCACTTATTCAATGAATAGAGGAAATGACTCAAAATTCAGAGAAAGATTTGTCCGTTGGTAAAAAAAAAAATAAGCAAACAAATGAGGATAAGAATTATTTTGAAAGAAGAAACCCCCCCGATTTCTAATTCTAAATGAAATCCTTGGCATTTTTTGAGTCCGGTCACGAGATTTGAAACGGTAGGTATGAATCATAGTTCCAATCTTTCTTTTCTTTATCTATTTCATTCCAAATATTCCGTGCTCCGGATACTAGAATGAATGAATATCCGACGAGGCAGAATCCATCTTTTTCAAGATGACAGACCCATTCTCTGTACTATCAATAGGATCTATTATAACAAGTCACACACTCATATTCCGGAAATACCGAAACAAAAGAATTTCGCGGTCGAACTGCCGGAAGTGCCTATAAATCCTAGTCCTACCTAAGTGATGAATTTTGGATCGAAAAGCGAGGACTTCATGATTTTGATGGACCTAGTTCATTGAAATTCCATCCAATACAACGGAAGAGTTATAAATTTCCAAAATAATAGATAGGAATACCGCGAATAAAGCCATTGCGACACCCATCAAAGGGGTAGTTCCCCATCCAGGAGCTACTTTACCATATTCCGAATTCAAGGGTTTCAATAAACCCCCTAGACCTGTTTTTCTTGGTCTTGGGCCAGATCGAGAATTGCCCTCAAAGGTTTGTGTAGCCATAAATCCTATTGCATTGGTTGAGATCTGTTGACTTTGTATACCATTACACTGTAAATAAATCATCTTATCATAGATCCGTTGTGATCTTGAAATTAGAAAATAATGGAAACAGCAACCCTAGTCGCCATCTTTATATCTGGTTTACTTGTCAGTTTTACCGGGTACGCCTTATATACCGCTTTTGGGCAACCCTCTCAACAACTAAGAGATCCATTCGAGGAACACGGGGACTAGTTGAAGTAAAGTAAAGAGCCTCCCTTGTTTCGTGGGAGGCTCTTTACTTTGACTTCAATTGAGTATAATCAAACATTATTTTGCCCTTTTAGTCGGAACCTTAGGTGGTTCTCGAAAAAAGATAGCGAAAAAAATGATTCCTAGAGTCGACACTAAGAGGAATGTATAAACCAATGCTTCCATAAATTTGATCGTGGTTTACAATTATAGCTTCCACACCTGTTCATTTGGTTTGGGATTATCTCCCAGATAAAGATAAGAGTCAAATAAAAATCAGCAATTCAACTCAAGATTTCTCTCGTAACCTATAGAAAAACCAAATCACAAAAATACAATACAGGTGAAAGATACCAGATCAATCTTGTATCAGACTACCTGTCTCCTTGTAGTTGGATCTCCAAGTTTTTGGAACGCCCCAAATTCCACTTGAGCATCCAAATCCGGGTCAATACCAGCAAAAACATCTCTGAATAAGGTTCTAGCTCCATGCCAAATATGTCCGAAAAAGAAGAGCAAAGCAAAGGAAGCATGCCCAAAAGTGAACCAACCCCTCGGACTGCTACGAAAAACACCGTCGGATTTCAAAGTAGCACGATCTAATTCAAAAATTTCACCTAATTGAGCGCGTCTAGCATATTTTTTCACAGTTGCAGGATCACTATAACTGACTCCATTGAGTTCGCCGCCGAAGAACTCAACGGTGACTCCTACTTGTTCGACACTATACTTAGATTCTGCCCTTCTAAAAGGCACATCGGCTCTCACAATTCCGTCTCCATCTACCAAAACCACTGGAAATGTTTCAAAAAAAGTAGGCATACGACGTACAAAAAGTTCACGCCCCTCTTTATCTCTAAAGATAGGGTGTCCTAACCACCCAACAGCTATTCCATCCCCACTGTCCATTGAGCCCGCTCTAAATAATCCCCCTTTTGCTGGATTATTGCCAATGTAATCATAAAAAGATAATTTTTCGGGAATTTTAGACCAAGCTTCGGAGAAACTCTGATTTTCCACTAGTCCGGCACCAACCCTTCGATATATTTCTTGTTGGAAGTATCCCTGATCCCATTGATAACGAGTGGGGCCGAATAATTCGATGGGAGTAGTTGCTGAACCATACCACATAGTTCCAGCAACTACAAAAGCTGCAAAAAAGACAGCAGCAATACTACTGGAAAGAACGGTTTCAATATTACCCATACGTAATCCTTTGTATAGGCGTTGGGGCGGACGGACACTAAGATGAAATAGGCCCGCTAATATGCCCAATGTCCCCGCTGCAATATGATGAGAGGCTATACCTCCCGAAACAAAAGGGTCAAAACCCTCTACGCCCCAGGCAGGACTTACAGATTGTACTTTTCCTGTTAGTCCATAAGGATCGGACACCCATATTCCAGGACCATACAAGCCTGTTACATGAAATGCACCAAACCCAAAACAAGCTAAGCCTGAAAGAAATAAATGAATTCCAAAAATCTTGGGCAAATCCAAAGAGGGTTTTCCCGTACGTTCATCACGAAATATTTCTAGATCCCAATACACCCAATGCCAGATGGCTGCCAAGAAGCACAAGCCGGAAAACACAATATGTGCCCCGGCCACACCCTCATAACTCCAAATACCCGGATTTGTTACAGTCCCCCCTGTGATATTCCAACCGCCCCATGAATTGGTTATTCCTAAACGAGTCATGAAGGGTATAACAAACATACCCTGTCTCCACATTGGATCAAGAACGGGGTCAGAGGGGTCAAAAACTGCTAATTCGTATAGAGCCATTGAACCCGCCCACCCAGAAACGAGAGCTGTATGCATTATATGAACAGCAAGCAACCGGCCGGGATCATTCAATACGACGGTATGAACACGATACCAAGGTAAACCCATGAAAATACCCCCTTCGAAGAAAAATAGATACTATGTAACTTTATCGCATTGGAAAAGACTATGCTATAGACTTCCGCCTTTCAGTTCAGTGGATTATTTCGAATGAAGGTCTCCTAGTTCTTTTTTGTTGGTAATAGGTAATAATGGAACAATTCTGTTAGTCTGTTAGTAAGAACAAAGAAAAGCAGATCTATTCTATACCCGATAAGTACCAATACGCAATGGGGCATTTTCTATGAATATGAACATATGAACAAATGCATAGAAATTGATTTAGCGTTCGAAGAACCCGACCCCTTCATAAGATTTTTCCCTTATTCATTTCATCTTCCTAGATGAACTTTTTCATATTTTGAAAACAATAAAAAAAATCATTTTGACATTTCCACATAAAAGTGAAATCTTATACTTGACTCTTTTCTCTCTCATTTATGCCTGTTGGTGTTCCAAAAGTTCCTTTTGAGTTTTTTGAGGGTGAGGATATTGACGAAGAAAAAAAAAGGGGGGCTAAGCCTCAGACTAGGAAGCCGGCTTGTTATCCTATTCATTTGATTAACGATTCGCCTCGGGATAGGGCTAACAATTATCCTGGGGATAACGATAACTATAGCGATGATGATCCGTTTAACAATTATCCTGGGGATAATGATAACTATAGTGATGATGATCCGTTTATTAACATTAACAATTATCCTCGGAAAAACGATAACAATAGTGATGATGATCCGACTAGCCCTTGGATTGATTTTAGTAAGTTCCCTACTAAAGATGAGAAAACAAAGGAAAAGCAACCAAAGCTGGAGTGGATTGACCTATAGTGCGACTTGTCAGACATATTGGGCCATATGGGATTTCCCCGTTCTCTCCTCCGATCGAGATACCTCTGCTTCGCCAAAAAAATTGATGAAACTATCAAGAATTTGGAGCGTGAAGTGCAATTAGATCCATTCTTTGAGGGATCAATATTCATAGTATCAATTAGAAATAGAAGAGAATTTATGGTTGGCTTGGTTGAACCAATAAAATGAAGTATCCAGGCTCCGTTCAGAAAATACTCACTTGGTAATATGGACATGAAATGAATAAAAAAAAAAGTCGTATCAAAAAGAAATGGTATTGGGAGCATTTGTACTATATATATAAATAAAAATCGGTTGGACCCTTACCCGGAGTAGAGCATAAACCTAAAAAAATAGAAGAGGCCCATTCAGGAACAAGAAAATAACAGAGTCCTAATTTGGAAATGAAACAATACATCAATGAGAGGGTAATTCGAGATAAGTTTATAGGGGGTAGAAAAAAAAAAAGCCCTTCTATAAAATAAAATAGAAAAAGGCCAACATATTGATTTTTTTTTGCAATTTTTTGAACCGTATGCATTCAAAGGTGCGTGTACGGTTCCTAAAGGATAGCATTTTGTCCTAATCACCCGACTTCATCGAGAAAGATTAATTTTTTTAGGAAAACCTATTAATAAAGAGAGCGGTAACCTCGTTGCGGGTCTCATAGCATATCTCAGTACGAACGATAGTACCAGGGATATTTTTTTGTATATAAACTCGCCGGGCGGGTTAATGCGACAAGGAATGGCTATTTATGATTTGATGCATGCGTCGCCCGTAGATGTATACACGGTATGCATGGGAAAAGCCTGTGGAATGGCTTGTTTCATTCTATTCGGAGGAGCACCTACCAAACGCATAGCATTCCCTCACGCTTGGCGCCAATGATTTTTTATTTGTATTTGATAGAAAAAAGAAGACTATGCCTTCGCCATATGAAATATGAAAAAGATTATTGAGTAAAAATAGCATGGCACGTCGAGTTCGGTATGAGTAAACAAACTATTATTGTTTTTCATAACATGAGATTTTGTATCGGGAGAGTAGTATGAGACAAAATAGATTTCCGATTTTTTCTTATCTATCGGGAGTTTATTTCAGCGTCACAATTTTTTGTTTTAGCGCCAGAATTCTTTTTCCACTTCACTTCTCCTATTTATATTATCAAAGTCAAAGAGTACTAAAAAAAAAAAAAAGAAACTTTGGGATTGCTGAATCACAGACGAGAAAACTTCTCAATTCCATATAGAAATAGAAAGCAACGGAACCATCATAGTATTTTTGAATTCTACCGAAAGGAAGGGTGGTAAATGGATCACTTAATGATCTAGATCTGATAGATCCTATTTTTTTTTTTCTCTTTTTCGCGCTGGAAGGGACGAAAGGTAAATTCCATTGGATAGCCGTATGCAATACAGAATAAATGCCTGTACGGTTGTTCAATTTTCTCTATTCTTTTTATCTCTTTCCTTCGCCCGAGGGTGCAAGATTTGATATAAAGTAGAGGAATTCTTCCTTTTTTTATATCATCAGGGTAATGATGCGCCAACCTCGCGGTAAGTTTTCAAAAATCCGCAAAAGACACCCTTTAAAAGAAATAGAAGTGTTGTTTTACTTACGCAACCAGATGGAAGAGGCTTATGCACGACATACGCACAAAACCCGGCAGGTTATACACGACGACATCCAAAGAATGGCTTATATGTCAGCAGAAGAAGCCCAAGCTCATGGAATTATTGATATTATAGGAGACGACACCCTCGGGAAGTATGACGAGTATGACGAAGAAAACTAAAAACACAACAAAAACTGGCCCTAGAGATAAGGATCTGCAGCGGAAACGCGGGTAAATCCTTTATTCTGCTTCAAATCAACGTTCAAAATGGCGTTCTTTTTTTTTTTTTGCTAATTCCATTTTTGAACGTTGATAAGATAAGATCCTTCTATTTCGCAGCACCTTAATATGGCCTTAATATGGCATAGACTTACTAATTACTAATTCCGTTTTAGATTTTCTATTTTAGGAGGTTTATGTTGTATTTTTCTCTTTTCTATTTATTCTTAATATATTTTTTAAGAATTAGAAAAAGAATAGGATTTTCTATTTCTGTTTTCTTTTTCTATTTATTCAAAATATTTTTAAGAATAATAAAGAAGAAAAAATAAAAGGAAAAAAAAAAAGGGTTACCCGCCTTTTACATAAGAAGCTACTCTGTGGTAAAACTTTCGAATAGAGAGAAACTTATGCACGAATGAATTCTCAAAATTTCATATATAATATAGAATTCTATTATTTACCATTTTTTTACTTTGAAACCAAAAGAGGTCAACATGATAAACATGACCGCTCGATGCCAAAAGAAACTCCTTTTGGCAAAACTTCCAAGCATCCGCATAGTTATGCGGGAGGTTCATATTTTTTGTAATTACATAAACAAAGAATTCAGTCCTGTTCTGGAAAGGGCTATCCAGTCTTTTTTTGCTTGGGCCTTATCCCAATTCCTCCAATGGAGAACCTGGATAATCCCCAGAGCTGCGAAGGTCATAAATATTATTTTGACCCCGCGCATTTTTTGGATCATAATTCTTGTGTTTTTTGTTGTTTGGGTTTTAGATCTTATTGGCAAAAAGTGCACTCAAGATGACCTTGTAAAGAGAATCGAAAACGAATACCAAAACCAAAAGAAGATTGAATGGAAGTGGGTCTAATACATTTCTTTTTGAGTTTTTTTTTATTTGAAACCCTACTGCATTTAGAACTCTATATGCACTAGGGCTTCAAATGGATCAGATCCGCAGATGTCTGAAGCAGAAAGGAAAGTACATCTTTTCTTTTTTTACCGCGTTAAACGTTAAAAGAAAAATAAGGTAAATAACCCTCTGGTTAGGATCTATCTAAACCAGCCCCCTTTTTTGTATTGTATACAATTCAAGATGCCAACTATTAAACAACTTATTAGAAACACAAGACAGCCAATCAAAAATGTCACAAAATCCCCCGCTCTTCGGGGATGTCCTCAGCGTCGAGGAACATGTATTAGGGTGTATGTGCGACTCGTTCAGATCATGAGCTGGAACAAAAAAAAAGAAGCATTTTCCCAGTCTCAATGACCAGTACCAATCAATAGGATGGAATTCTTCCAGTCATTATCTAAAAAAAGAAAACCCCCGTTGTGTTGTGTATAAAATTTATGGTTTCCATTGGTGCAAATCCAATCACCTTAATTGGAAATGAAAAGCAATTCCCCTTTGGTAGCAAATGTATCCATTAAGCGGGGGATTGAGTAGTTAAGAAGCATAAATAAAGCGCTCTCACTCTTGCAAGAACGGATGAACAGGGTCAGCAACCTAGCCAACTTTCATAATGAAATGCCGTTACTATATGGGTAGATCTCATTGTGAAAAGATCTATTATTGGACAATTCATGGGTAGAGTCAAAGAATGTGAACTGTACAAGTTACTAATAGCATTGATTAAATCGGGAAGGGGGCTCCGGCGTATAGAGAGGACCTCACCGTTTACGAAGTAACCATAGAAACGAAGGAACCCACGATTTATTTATCCCTTTCCCTTTACTATCGAATTTCTACTTTAAATAACTACTCAATTGAAATTGTAGTATTTCTTTTTTCATACCTAGTCTCGATACAATTTCTTATTTCAGGTGAAATGCTCGTAAAAAAATCGTGGTTGGGAAGGTCATAGTAGCAAAAGCCATTGGAATTTGTATTTTATACATCGGACGAATCCGTTTTGTTATTAATGGACGAGGGGGAAATGACTGAAAGAAAAGAAATCAATTAGTTATTCAGCACATCAAAGTTTCAGTTGATTCAATGACCAGAACTATACGAGGTTATATAGCACGGAGACGTAGAAAAAAATCTCGTGTCTTTGCATCAAATAATCGGGGGGCTCATTCAAGACTTACTCGAAGTATTATACAACAAACCATAAGAGCTTTGGCATCTTCTCATCGGGATAGGGGCAGACAAAAGAGAAATTTTCGTCGTTTATGGATCACTCGGATAAATGCAGTAATTCGGGAGATTTGGGTATCCTATAGTTATAGTCGATTAATAAATGATCTGTACAAGAGGCAATTGCTTCTTAATCGTAAAATACTTGCACAAATAGCTATATCAAATACAAATTGTCTTTACATGATTGCCAAGGAGATCAGTAACTAAGGTAAGGTAAGAGGGTTGGAAGCAATCGACCGGAATGATTGAAACGTAAACGGAGATCCCCGGAGAATGGGCTCCGGGAAGGTTATAGTAAAAATGAATCTGATTATGATAAATTAGTAAAAAAAAGTATTTCTTTTTTCTTATAATTTTTTTACGGTTTTACGATGTGTCAATTCAATCTGAATTCTCGAATTTTTCGAACAAAATATCAACCCCTGGTTGGGATTCGAATTGGATGGAATTTAGGTTCAATCAATTGAGAAATTGTCCTTTTTCTTTTTGGTTCGAGGACCTCTCGTTCTATTTTTTCTAGGAATAGGCTTGTTTTTATCAAATTTTTTCTTATAGTTAATAAAAGGTAACGAGGATAAAATACGAGCTTGTTTTATGGAAGTAGTTATTAATCGTTGTTGTTTCAAAGTCACTCTATTCACTCGTCTAGATAATATTTTTCCTTGATCACTAATAAATCGAGTAATTAAACTCAGATTTCTATAATCAATTCGATCCCCTGATCCAATTGGGGGCAAACGCCTACGAAAAGATCGCTTGGATTTAAGAAAACGCTTGGATTTATCCATGGTTTATTCCTTATCTCTAAAATCCTATTTCTGAATTCTCATTTATGATTTGACGGAAATAGGAGTTGATTGGTTTATGGTTTATTTGAAATAGATTATTATACGGAATTTGAATTTTATGAATCTGTTCCCATTTCTTGAATAGAGGGTACATACGCGCGCTCTTTCAAATTATTTTTTTATCTCCACATGAAGCGTATGTTTGTAACAATAGGGACAGAATTTTCTCAATTCTAATCGACTAGGTGTATTGTGTCGATTCTTTTGGGTGATATATCTGGAAATTCCAGAGAACTTCTTATTAATATCGTTTCGGACACAACTCTTACATTCCAAAATCACTCTTATTCTAACATCTTTACCCTTGGCCATGAACCTCCTTTGAGTTTTGGATTCACTCAATTCTTTCATTTTGATCCGAAACGAAAAAAAAAAAAAGAAGTTGCGAATTTGAAATCCAATTATGAAAGATTTGGTTGCAATCAATAGAGAAAAATAAAAAATAAGTAATACAAAGATTTCTAACTATCAATTATTTAGAATCTCAGTTATAGTATATAGTAATAGTAGTATTTTTTTTTTTATGATTTTGTTGCCCCGGATCCCATTTCCGCTCCCCCTCTATGAATTCGAACCCAAGCACAAGTTTTGATGCGATTGAATACCCATTTTCTCTTTCTTTAATACTAAAATAAAAAAGAAAAAACTGACATCAAAGAAAAAAAGAAAGAAAGGAAGAAAAAAGCGAGGGCTGAGTCACAGATAATTTATTCTATCTGGAATCTTCTTAAGCCCTTCCCATGTCAATAACTAAAATGAAAAAAAGGGGAATGTCAACGCATCCGGGAATAGACGATTGATCTCTATCAATAAACCTGCCAAAGACCCAAACCATAGAGTACTTAGCACAGGTGCCACAGAGAGATATGTTTTTATATCTCGCATTGAAAATACTCCTTTTTTTTATAATACGTATAGGATCAGATGCATATGTGGTTAAGGAGCAATTGTATTTGTAGGCGAAATTCCTAAGGAAAACTAAAAGGGATAGACAAAGAAAGACCCGGTAAATGAAATTTACCTTCCCTTACAAGACAAGAGAAAAAAGGACCTTTCCCTCTTTGTGGAACATTCCCAAGAAATCTTTTTTTTTTTATTATTATTATATCTTATTATAAATTATATTTGATCCATGAGATCAAAAATAATAAATAACAAGAGAGTTTGGATATCAATGAAGGAAATAATGATGTGGAAAACAAGACACGGATTCTCTACAATGACAGAGTAGCAGTAGGTCAATTAAAAGGGATGTAGCGCAGCTTGGTAGCGCGTTTGTTTTGGGTACAAAATGTCACGGGTTCAAATCCTGTCATCCCTACCTAATGCGTATCCTATGAACATTAATGAAGGATCAATAGCGATCAATCAAAATAGGACCTACCAAATCTTTGAGTTTATGAGACTATGATCCATGCAAAATCTATTGGGAGTACAATTAGAATCCTTTTCTTTAGGATCTTATCTATTGTGATAAGAAAGCGCTCTTAGTTCAGTTTCGGTAGAACGTGGGTCTCCAAAACCCAATGTCGTAGGTTCAAATCCTACAGGGCGTGATTCCACTCTTCTTAGGTCAAATGAAATTACAATGAAATTGCTTTATTTACTTGATAAACAATCTGAATTTGACCCCCTCCTTAGCTTTAATCCGCAGGAGGTCAATCAAAAAAAAAGAGAGGTTGCTTAATCAAAGGTCCAACTGATCCCCGCGTCTGTATTGTAAATAT